GCGTCGTAATATGTACAATAATAAATGTTATATCTAGCAAATCCAATGTTATATTCCATCTATGTATAATATTACATATTATGTATTTACCCATATATACTATTGCACATGAGTAGTACATTATATGTATTATCAACATAAGTGGATTTAACCCCTCATACATCAGCACAAATCCAAGGTTTACATAAAGCCAAACACGTGATAATAACCAACTAAGTTGTTTTAAACTGATTAATTGCTACACTAACAAACCTCCAACTAACACGGGCTCCGTCTTTACCCACCAACTTTCAGCATCAGTCCTACTTAATGTAGTAAGAACCGACCAACGATTTATCAGTAGGCATACTCTTATTGATGGTCAGGGGCAGATATCGTATTAGGTAACATCTCGTGAACTATTCCTGGCATTTGGTTCCTAAGTCAAGGTCTATCCTTAAGAAACCAGCCCCTGAAAGCCGAATGTAATGCATCTGGTTAATGGTGTCAATCTTATTGCCCGTTACCCACCAAGCCGGGCGTTCTCTTATATGCATAACGTTCTCCTTTTTTTTTTCCTTTCAATTTGCATATACAAGTGCAAGCAAAGAAGTCTAACAAGGTCGAACTGGATCTCGAATTCCAGAGCACCCATGTATCATGGTGAAATGATATTCTATAAAGAATCACATATTAGGATATCAAGTGCATAATACAAATTTTTTATCTCACAAATACCTAAGAGTTTTTCCGGCTTTTGCGCGGCAAACCCCCCTACCCCCCTACGCTGAAGGATCCTTATATTCCTGTCAAACCCCTAAACCAGGAGGTACCAAACAGCGTAATCTTTATATACATTAATAAACTTTTTGATGCGCTTTATAGCATTTGGCACCGAAAACACTGTCATTGGAACCACTTTTATAATTAAAGTATACATTAAAACTTTTTAATACACTTCATAGTATTTAACACCCACAACACTATTATTTAAACCACGGGGGCCACTGCTAGCGTAGCTTAATTAAAGCATAACACTGAAGCTGTTAAGATGGGCCCTAGAAAGTCCCGCAGGCACAAAGGCTTGGTCCTGACTTTACTATCAGCTCTAACTGAACTTACACATGCAAGTCTCCGCATTCCTGTGAGGATGCCCTTAATCCCCTGCCCGGGGACGAGGAGCCGGCATCAGGCGCGCCCAGGCAGCCCAAGACGCCTTGCTAAGCCACACCCCCAAGGAAACTCAGCAGTGATAGATATTAAGCCATAAGCGAAAGCTTGACTTAGTTAAGGTTAAGAGGGCCGGTAAAACTCGTGCCAGCCACCGCGGTTATACGAGAGGCCCTAGTTGATAACTACCGGCGTAAAGAGTGGTTATGGAAAAATATTTAATAAAGCCGAACACCCCCTCAGCCGTCATACGCACCTGGAGGCACGAAGACCTACTGCGAAAGCAGCTTTAATTATACCTGAACCCACGACAGCTACGACACAAACTGGGATTAGATACCCCACTATGCCTAGCCGTAAACTTTGATAGAAACATACAACTGATATCCGCCAGGGAACTACAAGCGCCAGCTTAAAACCCAAAGGACTTGGCGGTGCCTCAGACCCACCTAGAGGAGCCTGTTCTAGAACCGATAACCCCCGTTCAACCTCACCACCTCTTGTTTTCCCCGCCTATATACCACCGTCGTCAGCTTACCCTGTGAAGGCCCCATAGTAAGCAAAATGGGTAAAGCCCAAAACGTCAGGTCGAGGTGTAGCGCATGGGGTGGGAAGAAATGGGCTACATTCTCTAAATTAGAGCACTACGAACCACGCTGTGAAACCAGCGTCCGAAGGTGGATTTAGCAGTAAATAGAAAACAGAGAGTTCTCTTGAAACTGGCTCTGAGGCGCGCACACACCGCCCGTCACTCTCCCCAAGTTCAATTTATCCTTCTAACTAAGAAGTTAGCCGAACAAAGGGGAGGCAAGTCGTAACATGGTAAGTGTACCGGAAGGTGCGCTTGGAATAACCAGAGTGTAGCTAAAACAGAAAAGCACCTCCCTTACACCGAGAAGACATCCGTGCAAATCGGGTCACCCTGAGCTGACTAGCTAGCCAACACACTTGGTCTAACACCACAACATACATACCCCTATAAAACTTAAAATTAAGTCAACAAACCATTTTTCCACCTTAGTACGGGCGACGGAAAAGGAAATAATTGAGCAACAGAGAAAGTACCGCAAGGGAAAGCTGAAAGAGAACTGAAATAACCCATTTAAGCCTAGAAAAGCAGAGATTAAATCTCGTACCTTTTGCATCATGATTTAGCCAGCAAACCCGAGCAAAGAGAACTTTAGTTCAGGCCCCCGAAACTAGACGAGCTACTCCGGGACAGCCTATTATAGGGCCAACCCGTCTCTGTGGCAAAAGAGTGGGACGAGCCCCGAGTAGAGGTGACAAACCTATCGAGCCTAGTTATAGCTGGTTGCTTAGGAAATGAATAGAAGTTCAGCCCCCTGGCTTTCTTAGGACCTCAAGGTAAAACTAACCTTGTCCCAAAGAAACCAAGAGAGTTAGTCAAAGGAGGTACAGCTCCTTTGAACAAGGACACAACCTTAACAGGCGGCTAAGGATCATAATTACTAAGGTAACCTGTTACAGTGGGCCTAAGAGCAGCCACCTGCACAGAAAGCGTTAAAGCTCAGACAGATACAAGCCTTTTATCCTGATAAAAAATCCTACCCCCTAACCGTACTAAGCCGTTCCATGCCCCCCCCCATGGAAGAGATTATGCTAGAATGAGTAATAAGAGAGAATAACTCTCTCCCAGCACATGTGTAAGTCGGACCGGACCCACCACCGACAAATAACGAACCCAAGCCAAGAGGGAAATGTAGGCCAGAACGAACACCAAGAAAAACCTACACCAACAAATCGTTAACCCCACACAGGAGTGCCCACAGGGAAAGACCTAAAGGAAGAGAAGGAACTCGGCAAACACAAGCCTCGCCTGTTTACCAAAAACATCGCCTCTTGTAAATCAAAGCATAAGAGGTCCCGCCTGCCCTGTGACTATGGGTTTAACGGCCGCGGTATTTTGACCGTGCGAAGGTAGCGCAATCACTTGTCTTTTAAATGAAGACCTGTATGAATGGCATCACGAGGGCTTAGCTGTCTCCTCTCCCAAGTCAATGAAATTGATCTGCCCGTGCAGAAGCGGGCATAAGTACATAAGACGAGAAGACCCTATGGAGCTTTAGACACCAGGCAGATCACGTCAAGCAACCTTGAACTAACAAGTAGAAACACAATGACCCCTAGCCCATATGTCTTTGGTTGGGGCGACCGCGGGGGAAAACAAAGCCCCCATGTGGACTGGGGGCACTGCCCCCACAACTAAGAGCTACAACTCCAAGCACCAGAATTTCTGACCAAAAATGATCCGGCGAACGCCGATCAACGGACCGAGTTACCCTAGGGATAACAGCGCAATCCTCTCCCAGAGTCCCTATCGACGAGGGGGTTTACGACCTCGATGTTGGATCAGGACATCCTAATGGTGCAGCCGCTATTAAGGGTTCGTTTGTTCAACGATTAAAGTCCTACGTGATCTGAGTTCAGACCGGAGTAATCCAGGTCAGTTTCTATCTATGAAGTGATGTTTCCTAGTACGAAAGGACCGGAAAGAAGGGGCCCATGCTTAAGGCACGCCCCACCCCCACCTGATGAAGGCAACTAAAACAGACAAGGGGGCACGCCAAAATTGCCCAAAAGAACGGCGCGCTAAGGTGGCAGAGCCCGGTAATTGCGAGAGGCCTAAGCCCTCTTACTCAGAGGTTCAAACCCTCTCCTTAGCTATGATCACTACCCTAATTACCCACGTTATCAACCCACTCGCGTACATTGTACCCGTTCTTTTAGCAGTTGCCTTCCTCACCCTACTCGAACGAAAAGTCCTTGGGTATATACAACTTCGAAAAGGACCCAACATCGTCGGCCCGTACGGATTGCTCCAACCTATCGCGGATGGCCTCAAACTATTTATTAAAGAACCAGTTCGGCCCTCCACCTCTTCCCCCTTCCTATTTCTCGCCACACCCATGCTAGCCCTTACACTTGCACTCACCCTGTGAGCCCCCATACCTATTCCATACCCTGTTACAGACCTAAACCTAGGAGTACTGTTTGTCCTTGCACTTTCTAGCCTCGCCGTATATTCTATTTTAGGCTCTGGGTGAGCCTCAAATTCCAAATATGCCTTGATCGGAGCCCTACGGGCAGTAGCACAAACCATTTCCTACGAAGTCAGCCTAGGCCTTATCCTACTTAGCGTAATTATCTTCACAGGAGGATTTACACTCCAAACATTCAATGTAGCCCAAGAAAGCATCTGACTACTCGTGCCAGCCTGACCACTCGCTGCCATATGATATATTTCTACCCTAGCGGAAACAAACCGTGCACCCTTTGACCTAACAGAAGGAGAATCAGAATTAGTATCCGGATTCAACGTAGAGTACGCTGGAGGACCATTCGCCCTCTTCTTCCTGGCCGAATACGCTAATATCCTTTTAATAAATACACTCTCAGCCATCCTATTTCTAGGCGCATCCCACATCCCCGCATTCCCTGAATTAACAGCCCTAAACCTGATAACAAAAGCTGCCCTCCTCTCCGTTGTATTTTTATGAGTACGAGCCTCCTACCCCCGATTTCGATACGACCAACTTATACATTTAGTTTGGAAAAGCTTCCTACCATTAACTCTAGCCCTTGTCCTATGACACCTAGCGCTTCCCATTGCACTAGCAGGCCTCCCCCCACAACTTTAATTCCCAAGGAATTGTGCCTGAATGCTTAAGGACCACCTTGATAGCGTGGCTGATAGGGGTTCAAGTCCCCTCAATTCTAGAAAGAAAGGTCTCGAACCCATCCTCAAGAGATCAAAACTCTTGGTGCTTCCACTACACCACTTTCTAGTAAGGTCAGCTAATTAAGCTTTCGGGCCCATACCCCGAATATGTTGGTTAAAATCCTTCCCTTACTAATGAATCCCTACGTACTCACCATTTTACTTTCCAGCCTAGGCTTAGGTACAGTACTCACCTTTGCCAGCTCCCACTGACTTCTCGCATGGATAGGCTTAGAAATCAACACCCTCGCTATTATCCCAATCATAGCACAACAACACCACCCCCGAGCAATTGAAGCTACAACCAAGTATTTTTTAACACAAGCAACTGCCGCAGCAATAATCCTGTTCGCTAGCACTACCAATGCCTGATTAGTAGGAGAATGAGAAATTCACCAACTATCACACCCCCTAGCAACTACAACAGCAATACTAGCCCTTGCACTTAAGCTTGGCCTAGCACCCGTCCACTTCTGACTACCAGAAGTTCTCCAAGGGCTTGAACTTACCACAGGGTTAATCCTATCAACTTGACAAAAACTTGCACCTTTCGCACTTATAATTCAAATCGCCCCAACTATAAACTCTTCCCTACTTATTGCAATAGGCCTCCTATCAACAATTGTGGGGGGATGAGGAGGACTTAATCAAACCCAATTACGTAAAATCCTAGCATACTCTTCAATCGCCCACCTTGGATGGATAGTACTAATTTTACAATTCGCACCTTCCTTAACACTACTTAGCCTACTCCTCTATATAATCATAACATCTTCAGCATTCCTCACACTAAAAACCAACAATTCTTTAACCATCAACACTCTAGCAATCTCTTGAACTAAATCCCCAACTCTTGCCGCACTAACCGCTCTCGTATTATTGTCCTTAGGAGGCCTCCCCCCTTTATCCGGATTTATACCTAAATGACTCATCTTACAAGAACTTACAAAACAAGAACTTCCACTGCCAGCTACAATAGCTGCTATAACAGCCCTCCTTAGTCTTTACTTTTACCTACGCCTCTGTTATGCCATAACCCTCACTATTTACCCCAACACCTTACCTGCCACTGCCCCCTGACGCCTCAACTTTACCCTTATCACTTTGCCCCTTTCAATTGTCACTATTTTGGCCCTCGGCTTACTACCCCTCACCCCAGCTGTAACTGCAATATTAACCTTGTAAAAGGGCTTAGGATAGCACTAAGACCAAGAGCCTTCAAAGCTCTAAGCGGGAGTGAGAATCTCCCAGCCCTTGTTAAGACCTGCAGGACTTTATCCCACATCTTCTGAATGCAACCCAGACACTTTAATTAAGCTAAAGCCTTTCTAGGTGGGAAGGCCTCGATCCTACAAACTCTTAGTTAACAGCTAAGCGCTCTATCCAGCGAGCATCCACCTACTTTCCCCCGCCATACGGGGGCGAAGCGGGGGAAAGCCCCGGTAGGCGATTAACCTACTTCTTTAGATTTGCAATCTAACATGTGGTACACCACAGGGCTTGATAAGGAGAGGACTTAAACCTCTGTCCATGGAGCTACAATCCACCGCTTAAACTCTCAGCCACCCTACCTGTGGCAATCACACGATGATTCTTCTCAACCAACCACAAAGACATTGGCACCCTTTATTTAGTATTTGGTGCCTGAGCCGGAATAGTCGGCACCGCCCTAAGTCTCTTGATTCGGGCAGAACTAAGCCAACCCGGAGCCCTTTTAGGGGATGACCAGATCTACAACGTGATCGTTACGGCCCATGCTTTTGTTATGATTTTCTTTATAGTCATACCAATCATGATCGGGGGCTTTGGAAACTGGTTAATCCCACTGATGATCGGGGCCCCTGATATAGCATTCCCTCGAATGAACAACATAAGCTTCTGACTTCTCCCTCCGTCCTTTCTCCTCCTCCTAGCCTCGTCCGGAGTTGAAGCCGGCGCTGGTACGGGATGAACAGTCTACCCACCTTTGGCCGGAAACCTTGCTCACGCAGGAGCCTCCGTTGATTTAACTATCTTCTCCCTCCATTTAGCTGGTATTTCCTCAATTTTGGGGGCCATTAATTTTATTACAACCATTATTAACATGAAACCCCCAGCCATCTCTCAGTATCAAACCCCACTTTTTGTTTGAGCTGTATTAGTCACGGCTGTCCTCTTACTACTCTCCCTCCCCGTCCTGGCGGCAGGCATTACTATGTTACTCACAGACCGAAATCTAAACACGACTTTCTTTGACCCAGCAGGCGGAGGAGACCCAATTTTATACCAACACCTCTTTTGATTCTTCGGCCACCCAGAGGTCTATATTCTTATTCTTCCAGGCTTTGGTATAATTTCTCACATCGTTGCATACTACTCCGGTAAAAAAGAACCCTTTGGGTACATAGGAATAGTCTGAGCCATGATAGCCATCGGACTCTTAGGGTTTATTGTTTGAGCCCACCATATGTTTACTGTCGGAATGGATGTAGACACTCGTGCCTACTTTACATCTGCCACCATAATCATCGCTATCCCTACCGGGGTAAAAGTATTTAGCTGACTAGCTACGCTACACGGCGGCTCAATCAAATGAGAAACACCACTTCTTTGAGCCCTAGGATTCATTTTCCTATTTACAGTCGGGGGACTCACAGGCATTGTCCTTGCTAATTCTTCGTTAGATATTGTACTACATGACACTTATTATGTAGTCGCTCACTTCCACTATGTATTGTCTATGGGGGCTGTCTTTGCCATTATAGGCGCTTTTGTACACTGATTCCCACTATTCACAGGGTATACCCTACATAGCACATGAACCAAAATCCATTTTGGAATTATATTTATCGGTGTAAATTTAACCTTTTTCCCACAGCATTTCCTAGGCCTTGCGGGGATACCACGACGGTACTCTGACTACCCAGACGCCTACACACTATGAAATACTGTATCCTCAATCGGGTCCCTTATCTCATTAGTTGCTGTAATTATATTCCTATTTATCCTTTGAGAGGCTTTTGCTGCCAAACGAGAAGTAGCATCAATCGAATTAACTTCAACAAACGTAGAATGACTACATGGATGCCCTCCACCCTACCACACATTTGAAGAACCAGCATTTGTCCAGGTACAAGCAAACTAACGAGAAAGGGAGGAATTGAACCCCCATGTGCTGGTTTCAAGCCAACCGCATAACCACTCTGCCACTTTCTTCCATAAGACACTAGTAAAACTAGTTTATTACATTGCCTTGTCAAGGCAAAATTGTGGGTTAAAACCCCGCGTGTTTTAAGCACTCAGCTAGAATGGCACATCCCTCACAACTAGGATTCCAAGACGCGGCCTCCCCTGTAATAGAAGAACTCCTTCACTTCCACGACCACGCTCTTATGATTGTTCTTCTTATCAGCACACTAGTGCTTTACATCATCGTAGCAATAGTCTCTACTAAACTAACTAACAAGTATATCCTTGATTCCCAAGAAATCGAAATCGTTTGAACCGTCCTCCCAGCAGTTATCCTTATTCTCATCGCTCTCCCTTCCCTCCGAATTCTTTACCTTATAGATGAAATTAATGACCCACACCTTACTATTAAAGCAATGGGCCACCAATGATACTGAAGCTACGAATACACTGACTACGAAGATTTAGGCTTTGACTCTTACATAGTCCCAACCCAAGATTTAGTGCCAGGCCAATTTCGTCTTCTAGAAACAGACCACCGAATAGTTGTACCTGTAGAATCCCCAATCCGAGTTCTCGTCTCAGCTGAAGACGTCCTTCACTCCTGAGCTGTCCCCTCCTTAGGTGTAAAAATAGACGCAGTTCCAGGACGATTAAACCAAACAGCCTTTATTGCCTCTCGACCCGGTGTATTCTACGGACAATGTTCTGAAATCTGCGGGGCCAATCATAGCTTCATACCCATCGTTGTTGAAGCAGTGCCCCTAGAACACTTCGAGAAATGATCCACTATAATACTTGAAGATGCCTCACTAAGAAGCTAAATCGGGAATAGCGTTAGCCTTTTAAGCTAAAGATTGGCGGTCCCCAACCGCCCTTAGTGACATGCCCCAACTCAACCCCGCCCCCTGATTTGCTATTTTAGTATTCTCATGACTGGTTTTCCTAACTGTTATCCCACCCAAAGTCCTCGGCCACACCTTCACAAATGAGCCTAATTCACAAAGCACTGAAAAAGCTAAACCTGAACCCTGAAACTGACCATGACACTAAGCTTCTTCGACCAATTTATGAGCCCCACGTACCTAGGTATTCCACTTATCGCTGTAGCGCTAACCCTTCCATGAATTCTCTTCCCCACCCCCTCCGCCCGATGGCTAAATAACCGCCTTATCACGCTCCAAGGATGGTTCATCAACCGATTTACTCAGCAACTTCTTTTACCCCTTAACCTAGGAGGCCACAAATGAGCAGTTATACTAACTTCCCTAATACTATTTCTTATTACCCTAAATATACTGGGACTACTCCCGTATACATTTACCCCTACCACGCAACTCTCCCTAAATATGGGCCTCGCAGTCCCCCTATGACTTGCAACAGTGATTATCGGCATACGAAACCAGCCCACTGCTGCTCTAGGCCACCTCCTACCTGAAGGAACCCCAGTCCCACTAATCCCAGTCCTTATTATTATCGAAACAATTAGCCTTTTTATCCGCCCCTTAGCCCTTGGTGTACGACTTACAGCCAATCTCACAGCGGGCCACCTTCTAATTCAACTAATCGCCACAGCAGCCTTTGTTCTACTACCCATAATACCCACAGTAGCAGTCCTAACCTCCATTGTCTTATTCTTACTCACCCTTCTTGAAATTGCCGTTGCCATGATTCAAGCCTATGTATTTGTCCTACTCCTAAGCCTCTACCTACAAGAAAACGTCTAATGGCACACCAAGCACACGCATACCACATGGTTGACCCAAGCCCCTGACCTTTAACCGGCGCAATTGCCGCCCTTTTACTTACATCAGGCACTGCAGTCTGATTCCACTTCCACTCGCTCACGCTACTTACCATAGGCAATATCCTACTACTTCTCACTATATACCAATGATGACGAGACATCATCCGAGAAGGCACCTTTCAAGGACATCACACGCCCCCAGTCCAAAAAGGGTTACGATACGGCATAATCTTATTTATTACCTCAGAAGTATTCTTTTTCTTGGGTTTCTTCTGAGCCTTCTATCACTCTAGTCTTGCCCCCACACCTGAATTAGGAGGTTGCTGACCCCCGACAGGCATTATCACCCTTGATCCCTTTGAAGTCCCACTTCTTAATACTGCAGTCCTTCTAGCCTCTGGTGTCACCGTTACATGAGCCCATCACAGCATCATAGAAGGTGAGCGAAAACAAGCCATTCAAGCTCTAACTCTCACCATCTTACTGGGGTTTTACTTCACTTTCCTCCAGGGCATAGAATACTACGAAGCCCCATTCACAATCGCTGACGGCGTATACGGCTCTACTTTCTTTGTCGCCACAGGATTCCACGGCTTACATGTAATTATTGGATCCACCTTTCTAGCCGTTTGCCTTCTACGACAAATTCAATACCATTTTACATCTGAACATCACTTTGGCTTTGAAGCTGCCGCCTGATATTGACACTTTGTAGACGTCGTATGACTGTTCCTATACGTCTCTATTTACTGATGAGGCTCATAATCTTTCTAGTACTAATAAGTATAAGTGACTTCCAATTACCCGGTCTTGGTTAAAATCCAAGGAAAGATAATGAACTTAATTACAACAATCCTTGCTATTACCATTACATTGTCCGCAGTACTAGCCACTATTTCTTTCTGACTACCACAAATCTCACCCGACGCAGAAAAGCTATCTCCATACGAGTGCGGATTTGACCCCCTAGGATCCGCCCGCCTACCATTTTCCTTACGCTTCTTTCTAATCGCCATTCTGTTCCTTCTATTTGATCTTGAAATCGCCCTCCTCCTCCCCCTCCCTTGGGGAGACCAACTCACCACCCCAACTCTAACACTTGCCTGATCCACTGCCGTACTCGCCCTCCTTACTCTAGGCTTAATCTATGAATGAACCCAAGGAGGCTTAGAGTGAGCCGAATAGGCAGTTAGTCCAAAACAAGACCTTTGATTTCGGCTCAAAAGACCATGGTTTAAATCCATGACCGCCTTATGACACCAGTACATTTCAGCTTTACCTCAGCCTTCATCCTAGGGCTTATAGGACTCGCATTTCACCGCACCCATCTTCTCTCGGCCCTTCTATGCCTAGAAGGAATAATACTCTCTCTATTTATCGCCCTATCCCTCTGAGCCCTTCAAATGGAGGCAACTGGATACTCAGTGGCTCCTATACTTCTGCTAGCATTTTCAGCCTGTGAAGCCAGCGCAGGCTTAGCCCTACTAGTAGCAACTGCCCGAACACACGGCACTGACCACCTCCAAAGCCTAAACCTCCTCCAATGTTAAAAATTCTAATCCCAACACTCATGCTTTTCCCAACAATTTGACTCGGCCCAGCAAAATGGTTATGAACAACATCAATCGCACAGAGTCTACTTATTGCCTTAATAAGTTTATCCTGGCTTAAATGATCGTCAGAAACCGGGTGATCTTCCTCCAACCTTTATTTAGCAACCGACCCCTTATCTACACCTCTGCTAGTATTAACCTGCTGATTGCTCCCCCTTATAATCCTCGCTAGCCAGAACCACATCTCTCCAGAACCCTTAAACCGCCAACGAGCCTACATTTCCCTTTTAGTCTCCCTCCAGACATTTCTAATTTTAGCATTCGGGGCCACAGAAATCATTATGTTCTACATCATATTTGAAGCCACACTACTTCCAACCCTCATCATTATCACCCGATGGGGAAATCAAACAGAACGCCTAAATGCCGGCACCTACTTCTTATTTTACACCTTAGCAGGCTCCCTCCCCCTCCTTGTAGCCCTCCTCCTTCTACAAAATGACAGTGGAACCCTATCTATATTCACTTTACAGTACACACAACATATACACCTCTTAACATGAGGTGACAAACTATGATGGGCTGCTTGCCTCTTAGCCTTCCTTGTAAAAATACCACTTTACGGCGTACACCCTTTGACTCCCAAAGCTCATGTAGAGGCCCCAATCGCAGGGTCTATGATCCTAGCAGCTGTTCTCCTGAAGCTCGGAGGATACGGCATGATACGTATGATAGTTATACTAGACCCCCTAACTAAAGACCTAGCTTACCCCTTTATCATTTTAGCCCTATGAGGTATTATTATAACCGGATCTATCTGCCTACGTCAAACAGACCTAAAATCACTTATCGCATACTCTTCAGTCGGACATATGGGATTAGTCGCAGGGGGCATTCTAATTCAAACACCCTGAGGATTCACTGGTGCAATTATCCTCATAATCGCACACGGTCTCGCCTCCTCAGCACTATTCTGCTTAGCCAACACCAGCTACGAACGCACACATAGTCGGACCATACTACTAGCTCGAGGTATACAAATAATTTTTCCCCTAATGACCACTTGATGGTTTGTAGCTAGTTTAGCCAACCTAGCTCTCCCTCCTCTCCCTAATCTAATAGGAGAACTGATAATCATCACCTCCATATTTAACTGATCATATTGAACCCTTATTATCACAGGGCTTGGCACACTAATCACAGCAAGCTACTCCCTTTATCTGTTCTTAATAACCCAACGGGGGCCCCTGCCCTCCCACATCATTGCTCTTGAACCCACCCACACCCGGGAACACCTGCTTATTACCCTGCACCTAATCCCCATTCTTCTCCTTATCCTAAAACCTGAACTTATGTGAGGCTGATGTTTCTGTAGGTATAGTTTTAACCAAAACATTAGATTGTGATTCTAAAGACAGAGGTTAGAATCCTCTTACCCACCGAGAGAAATCTATTGATAGCAGAGACTGCTAATCTTCTGCCCCCTCGGTTAAATTCCGTGGTTCACTCGTGCTTCTAAAGGATAACAGCTCATCCATTGGTCTTAGGAACCAAAAACTCTTGGTGCAAATCCAAGTAGAAGCTATGCACCCGACTACACTCATCCTAAGCTCGACCCTTTTAATGATCTTCGCACTTCTCATTTACCCTCTTATCACCACCCTTAGCCCAACCCCTCAGCAAGGAAACTGAGCCCTTACTCAAGTAAAAACTGCCATCAAAATAGCTTTCCTAGTAAGCCTACTCCCCCTCTGTATTTTTATAGACCAGGGAACCGAAACAATTGTTACTAACTGACAATGAATAAACACCACAACCTTTGACATCAACCTTAGCTTTAAATTTGACCACTACTCCATTATTTTTACCCCTATTGCCCTCTATGTCACCTGATCTATTCTAGAATTTGCATCCTGATATATACATGCCGACCCCAATATAAACCGATTCTTTAAGTATCTCCTCCTCTTCTTAATCGCTATAATTATCTTAGTAACTGCCAACAACATATTCCAACTATTTATCGGCTGAGAGGGAGTTGGCATCATATCGTTCCTCCTCATTGGATGATGACACGGCCGAGCTGACGCTAATACGGCTGCCATACAAGCTGTGATTTATAACCGAGTTGGAGACATTGGACTTATCATAAGCATAGCCTGATTCGCAACAAACCTCAACTCATGAGAAATTCAACAAATATTTTCCTCCTCAAAAGAACTTGATCTTACACTCCCCCTGATAGGCCTCATTTTAGCCGCCACCGGTAAATCAGCACAATTTGGACTTCATCCGTGACTTCCCTCCGCAATAGAGGGTCCTACACCGGTATCTGCCCTACTACACTCTAGCACCATAGTAGTAGCAGGTATTTTCCTGCTAATTCGACTCCACCCCCTTATAGAAAATAACCAAACAGCCCTAACCGCCTGCTTATGCCTAGGAGCCTTAACCACCTTATTTACCGCCACCTGCGCCCTAACACAAAACGACATCAAAAAAATCGTCGCATTCTCAACATCAAGTCAACTAGGACTAATAATAGTTACCATCGGCCTTAATCAACCACAATTAGCCTTCCTCCATATTTGCACTCACGCGTTCTTTAAGGCCATACTCTTCCTCTGCTCCGGCTCTATTATTCATAGCTTAAATGATGAACAAGACATCCGAAAAATAGGAGGCATACACAACCTAACCCCTTTTACCTCCTCCTGCCTTACAATTGGAAGCTTGGCACTTACTGGGACCCCCTTCTTAGCAGGATTCTTTTCCAAAGATGCTATTATTGAAGCCTTAAATACCTCTCACCTTAACGCCTGAGCCCTCACTCTTACCTTATTAGCCACCTCCTTCACTGCCGTTTATAGCCTCCGAGTCATTTTCTTTGTCTCTATGGGACACCCCCGCTTTACATCTACAACCCCTATTAATGAAAATAACCCATCCGTTATCAACCCTATTAAGCGACTAGCCTGAGGAAGCATTATTGCTGGACTTATTATTACATCAAATTTCCTGCCCTCCAAAACCCCAGTAATAACCATACCCCTCCCATTGAAATTAGCTGCTCTCCTAGTTACCATCTTAGGCCTCCTCATTGCGCTAGAACTTGCATCACTAACTAACAAACAATTTAAAATTATGCCCAACCTCATCACCCACAACTTTTCCAACATACTAGGATTCTTTCCCTCCATTATCCACCGATTAACCCCAAAACTAAACTTAACCTTAGGACAAACCATTGCCAGCCAAATGGTGGATCAAACATGATTTGAAAAGATCGGCCCAAAAGGAGTTGTATCCACTCATTTACCCATAGTCACAACAACAAGTAACATCCAACAAGGCATAATTAAAACGTACCTCACTCTATTTTTCCTGTCAACAACCCTAGCCGTCCTACTTACATTAGTCTAAACTGCTCGAAGCGCCCCCCGACTCAAACCCCGTGTTAACTCCAACACCACAAAAAGTGTTAATAAAAGCACCCATGCACACGCAATTAATATCCCACCTCCGTGAGAATATATCAAAGCCACCCCACTCGTATCACCTCGCAAAACAGAAAACTCCTTAAATTCATCCACCGCCACCCACGAAGTTTCGTACCACCCACCCCAAAATCAACCCGCCACCAGCATCACACCCACCATATACATCGCTACATATCCTAAAACCGAACGATCCCCTCAAGACTCAGGAAAAGGCTCAGCAGCCAAAGCCGCTGAATAAGCAAACACTACAAGCATTCCCCCCAAATAAATCAAGAATAATACCAAAGACAAGAAAGACCCCCCATGACCCACCAAAACCCCACAACCCACGCCCGCTGCTACAACCAACCCTAAAGCAGCAAAGTAAGGAGCAGGGTTAGATGCAACAGCCACAAGCCCTAAAACCAACCCTAAAAGAAATAAAGACACAAGATAAGTCATAATTCCTGCTCGGACTTTAACCGAAACTAATGACTTGAAAAACCACCGTTGTTATTCAACTACAAGAACCTAATGGCTAACCTCCGAAAAACCCACCCCCTCCTAAAAATTGCTAATGATGCACTAGTCGATCTCCCAGCACCATCTAATATCTCAGTCTGATGAAACTTTGGTTCGCTCTTAGGCCTGTGCCTGGCCACACAAATTCTCACCGGACTCTTCCTGGCCATACACTACACCTCTGACATTTCAACAGCTTTTTCCTCTGTCTGCCATATCTGCCGAGATGTAAGTTACGGCTGACTCATCCGAAATATCCACGCTAACGGAGCATCCTTCTTCTTTATTTGTATTTATATACATATCGCCCGAGGACTTTACTATGGCTCCTACCTATATAAAGAAACCTGAAATATCGGAGTAGTACTTCTACTTCTCACTATGATAACTGCCTTTGTTGGATACGTGCTTCCATGAGGGCAAATATCCTTTTGAGGAGCTACTGTAATTACAAATCTCCTATCCGCTGTCCCCTACGTAGGAGGCGCCCTAGTACAATGAATTTGAGGTGGATTTTCTGTAGACAACGCCACCTTAACACGATTTTTCGCCTTTCACTTCCTATTCCCATTTGTTATTGCAGCCGCTACAGTCCTTCACCTCTTATTTTTACATGAAACCGGATCCAACAACCCAGCAGGAATTAACTCAGATGCTGATAAAATCTCATTCCACCCATATTTCTCGTACAAGGACCTCCTTGGATTTGTAGCCATACTGCTTGGCTTAACATCTTTAGCTCTCTTCGCACCAAATCTCCTAGGAGACCCAGACAATTTTACACCCGCCAACCCCTTGGTAACCCCACCGCACATCAAACCCGAATGATACTTCTTATTCGCCTACGCAATTCTCCGCTCCATCCCAAATAAACTGGGCGGGGTACTCGCCCTTTTATTCTCGATCCTTGTCCTTATAGTTGTCCCAATCCTCCACACTTCCAAACAACGCGGGCTAACCTTTCGACCCTTAACTCAGTTCTTATTCTGAACCCTAGTAGCGGACATACTTATCCTCACATGAATTGGAGGCATACCTGTAGAACACCCATTTATTATCATCGGCCAAGTTGCCTCTGTAATTTACTTCACTATTTTCCTAGTTCTCGCCCCCTTAGCCGGCTGGGCCGAAAATAAAGCCCTTGAATGAGCCTGCCCTAGTAGCTCAGTGCCAGAGCGCCGGTCTTGTAATCCGGAAGTCGGAGGTTAAAACCCTCCCTAGTGCTCAGAGAGAGGAGATTTTAACTCCCACCCTTAACTCCCAAAGCTAAGATTCTAAATTAAACTACCCTCTG